TCTATAATGATAGATGAATTAAAAACTTTCACTTGCACTTATTTTTTTTTCAATTGGTCTTTTTGTCTATCTTCTTATTTTAAGAAATTTTAACTTAGGTAAATGCTTTAGAAACATATGTTAAAAATACTCTATTTCATTTATACCCTTTATGCTTACTCTAACTAGCTATTTTGGTTTTCTACTAGTGGCTTTAACTATAGCTTCAGCTCTATTTATTGGTCTGAGCAAAATACGACTTATTTAAAATTTCTAAACCATTTAGAAGTGAAATCTTCCTGTTAAATTCTGTGTATTCTCTAGGTACTTACTGTACCCATTGAAAATTATTGGTCATTGAGATTCACATTAATTCGGATTAATTAATATTTACTATTTAGGTCTATATATTTATTACCTCTTTTTTATCTTTTTCAAAAAATTCAAATGATTGAAGTTTTTCTATTTGGGATCGTGTTAGGTCTAATTCCTATTACTTTGGCTGGATTGTTCGTAACTGCCTATTTACAATATAGGCGTGGTGATAAATTGGACCTTTGATGAATTCATATTTCTTTTTTTGACTGGCCTTCTCCTTTCTTTAATCTACAGGAGGTCAAATTAGAATTGCTGTGCAAGCGCCCGAATGCCTTTGAGTCTAATTCGATTTACGAATAAAAAACCACGCTCTGTAGGATTTGAACCTACGACATCGGGTTTTGGAGACCCACGTTCTACCGAGCTGAACTAAGAGCGCTTTCTTCTTTTTTTTTAGAATAGATAATACTCTAAAGGTAAGGAAAAGGATTCTTTTTCTAATCCTCATCCACTTTGCATGCATATAGTTTTTAGTTTCATAAAACTAAAATGAACGAGTTCGTCCAATTTGAATCGATCGCAATGGATTCCTCGTTACCGCTCAACTGAGCGGTAATAGGTAGGGATGACAGGATTTGAACCCGTGACATTTTGTACCCAAAACAAACGCGCTACCAAACTGCGCCACATCCCTTGACTGTTATACAGTGTCATTGTAGAGAATTCCTGTCTTGTTTTCCACATCCCTATTTCTCCATCACACCTTTTCTAGTCATTTTCTCTTTTTTGTCTCATTTAACATATAATAGAAAAGAGAAATCTTATGGATCGTTGTACATTTCAATTGAATTGAACTTCAAAAATTTTTGAATGAATTAGGGATTCCGTGTACAACTCTAAGTAGACCTTAACTACACATGCATCTGAACATATATGCATTATCTTTATGTATTTCCAAAAAAGGAGGTTTTTCAATGCGAGATCTAAAAACATATCTCTCCGTGGCTCCAGTACTAAGTACGCTATGGTTTGGGGCTTTAGCAGGTCTATTGATAGAGATTAATCGTTTTTTCCCGGATGCGTTGACATTCCCCTTTTTTTCATTCTAGTTATTTACAGCGGAAGGAATGGCGAAAATTATCTATAGAATCCGCTATCGGTAACTAATCCCTACCCTTTTTTCTCTTTTTTCCTTTTATTATTATTTTCTTATTTTAAATAAAATAAGGGACGAAAGAGAAAGAATCCAAGTGGATTCAAAACGTCGTCGAGACTCAGATTCAAAGAAATGGAGGCATGGGAGTAGAGTATAGTATAAAATGCGGAAAGGATACAGAAAGAGCTTACTTCAGGGTGAAATAGAATTCGAAATCATTGTCTTACTTATCATACGGCTTTGCTTTGATTTATTAGTACTTTTTAGGATTGGATTTCAAGTTAGTAACTTTGATTTGTTATTTTTTCCTTTTTATTCCTTTCGAATCAAAATCAAATAGAAAAAGAAGAATTGAGTAAATCAAAAATGAAAATGCAAAGGAGGTTAATGGCCAAGAGAAAAGACGCACGAGTAACAGTGATTTTGGAATGTAATGGTTGTATCCGAAACGGTGTTAAGAAGGTATCAACGGGCATTTCCAGATATATTACTCAAAAGAACCGGCACAATACACCAAATCAATTAGAATTAAGAAAATTCTGTCCCTATTGTTACAAACATATGATTCATAGGGAACTAAAGAAATAGATCGACCCAATCTTATCCTTTCCTTTCAAGCGGAAAAATGACATTATATAGAACATATTTCAATCAAAAAGAATCCTACTTTGGGGGGTTAAAATGACAATTAAGAAATAGGATTTTCAGGATAATAAATCAATAAACTAAATAAATCATGGATAAATCCAAGCGACCTTTTCTTAAATCCAAGCGATCTTTTCGTAGGCGTTTGCCCCCGATTCAGTCGGGGGATCGAATTGATTATAGAAACATGAGTTTACTTAGTCGATTTGTTAGCAAACAGGGAAAAATATTATCTAGACGAGTGACTAGATTGACCTTGAAACAACAACGATTAATTACCATTGCTATAAAACAAGCTCGTATTTTATCTTTGTTACCTTTTCTCAATAATGAGAAAAAATTTGAAAGAACCAAGTCGACCTCTAGAACTACTGGTGATCTTAGAACCCGAAATAATGAGAAAAATTTTGAAAGAACCAAGTCGACCTCTAGAACTACTGGTGGTCTTAGAACCCGAAATAAATAGGCTTATTCTTTCTTCATTTGAATCAGAATTCGAATCCGAACTTAAACAAGGGTTGGTGTTTTGTTCGACAAATCTGAGAATCCAGATTTTAGTATCGTGTCGTAAGAAAAAAACGAATCGAACAAAAAAAGATTTCTTTTTTAATGTGTTCATTCATTTTGACTACTTTAGCATATTTTCTCAGAGTCACTTCGATTCCGCCTTCCCGGAGTTCATTCTCCGGGGAACTCCATTTAGATTATTCCGGCGTATTCTTTCCAATCTACTTCTTTTCTGATTTCGTTCGAAATCATATAAACAGAATTTTTATTTGATACAGCTATTTGGGCCAGTATTTTACGATTAAGAAGCAACTGTCGCTTGTATAGATCATGTATAAATTTACTATAGGATGCTCCCTTTTCTCGAATTATTGCGTTTATCCGAGTGATCCACAAACGGCGAAAATTTCTCTTTCGGTTATCCCTATCTCGATGAGCCGAAACCAAAGCTCTTATTTTCTGTTGAGTTATAGTTCGCGTAAGTTTTGAACGAGCCCCTCGAAAGCTTGATGCAAGTTTTTTTCTACGTCTCTCAGCTATATATCCGCCTTGAATTCTGGTCATTGAATCAAAAAACTTTGACAAATAACTAATTGATTTCTTTTCTTTCAGTTATTCTTTTGGTCTATTAATAACCAAACGGATTTTTCCAATGTATAAAATAGAAATTCCAATGGCTTTAGCTACTCTAACCTTCCCGACCACCATTTTTTCTTTTTTTTTAGTTATTTTACTGCGAAATAGGAAAGAAGTAAGAAATTCTCTTTTGCTAGGTGTCAAAAAAAAAAGAAATATAAATGAAAAGTGGGTTCCGTCGTTTCTATGATTATTTCTTAAACGGTGAGGTCTTTTCTATACACCGGAGCCTTTACTTCACTTCATAGAATATATTGGTAACTTGTATAGTTACCACCACACTCTTTGGCTCTACCCACGAATTATCCAGTAATAGGTCTTTCACAATCAGACCCACCTATACAGTAACGGTATTTCATTGGGAAAGTTAGCTTGGTAGCTGACCCTCGTAGTCCGTTCTTGACCGAGTGGGAACTTTTTTTTTATGCTTTTTTGATGATTATTTTCATAAGATTTTCTCCGCTTAATGGATAACCATTTGCTACCAATGGAGAATTCCCTCTCATCTTTCATTCAGGCGATTGGATTTGCACCAATGAAAACCATAAACTTCATACACAATAAAGAGATTCATTTGCTTATTTTGAATTTGGAAAATGGAGTTCTGTCTTCCATTCGATCCTATTTATGGTACCGATCATTCATACTGGAAAGCGGTTTTCTTGCTTTAGCTCATGATCTAAACGAGTCGCACATACACCCTAGTACATGTTCCTCGACGCTGAGGACATCCCCGAAGAGCGGGGGATTTCGTGCCATTTCGAATTGGCTGTCTTGTATTTCTAATAAGTTGTTTAATAGTTGGCATGTTGAATCATAGAATCTATCTAATGGGCTGGTTTAGATTGATCCTAACCGGATTATATTATTCTGAATTTTTTCTAGTTAATTTATATAGAATCTCGGAGGTAGAATCCCCAGCATATTGCCATAAAACCCATTTTTTTCATTCAAGGCCTTTCATATCCTACAAGATCAACAAGTCCGTAAGCTCTGGCTTCTTCTGGTGTCATATAATCGTCTCTATCCAGGTCTCTATTTATAACCTCAAATGGTTTACCCGTTCTTACTACATAAGCTTCTATGATGATGTTGCGTAGATACAATATCTGGTCCCCGTCAAAGGAACAGTTTCCCGTGCGGTCCCGAAGAAAAGAACTAGCAGGTTGATGCATCATTACCTTAGCGTTAGGGAGTGATAGCCGTTTGGTAGCTTCTCCTGTAGCCAATAGAAAAGATGCCGTCGACACGGCTTTTCCGACGCATATTGTGTGGACCGGCGGTTCCACAGTTTGCATAGCATTATAAATACCTAACCCAGGCAATACGAGTCCGCCAGGAGAGTTTATATAGAAATAAATAGTTTTTTCCTTATCTTCGATAGTAAGAAATACCATAAGTCCGGCAATTTGATTCGCGATCTGGTCCTTAACCTCTTTTCCTAAAAAAACAAATCTTGCGCGATAAAGTCGGTTGATTAGGATCAAATTATATCCCTTACAAACCGTACATGCACCTTTTGATGCATACGGTTCAAGAAAAGAATCAATGTATAGATTCCAGTGCTTTTTCTTTTTTTTCCTATGCTTTTTTTCTTAGATTTTTCAATAAAATCAAATTTGACTTATTTCTTCCTTATTAATAGAAAAAATCTAAGTAAATAAACTTATTGAACTCACTTTTCATTGATATATTCTTTCATCGAGATTCAATTCAAGATGGGATTTTCTTGTTCCTGAATGGGTCTCTTTTAGGTTTTTAGGTTTATGTTCTACTCCGGGTAAAGATAGGCCCCCTTTATTTGTGCATATAGGACAAATCTTCTCGTCACCATTTCTTTTTGTTATGACTTTTCAAATAACAATCGAGAATCGTTTATGATACACGTCGTAATCATAGATCTATTTCGAATGGGGTTTTTTCTAAGCGGAGCCTGGATACTTCATTTTTTGAGTCCAACAAAAGTCAACCATAAATTATTCTAATTGAATATAGTACTAGTAATCCCCCCCAACAATGGATTTCACGCTTCACTTTTTGGATGATTCCATTTTTTTGCTTGGGCGAAAGAAAGGATATCTCGATTAGGAGAGAGAACGGGAAAATCCCATAGGACCCAATATATCTGACAAGTCGCACTATACGTCAAGCCAATAGTTCTCTTCCTCAACCCAATCGTCGTCGTTTTCGTCGTCGGGTACAGGATTTAGGGAAGGTGGTAGTTGCGGAACACCAACAGGCATAATGGAAATAAAAAAGAGAACTCCATTTTCTATATTTCACTTTGATGTGGAAACGTAACAATATGCTTTTATTGTCGTTCTAATATTATCCAAACAGTAGGAAAGATAGACAACTAGTCCCTTCTAATGATAAATACGGATAGACGCATTGACTCATAGAAAATGGTATCAACCCCCATTGCATATTGGTACTTATCGAGTATAGAATAAATCTGTTTCTCTTTTTTCCTACGAACAGAATAGAATAAATATTAACCTAACTTTTGTTAGGAAATAATCGACTTAACAGGGAGGTCTATAGGATAGTCATAGTATAGTCTTTTCCAATGCAATAAAGTTAGTTAGTGTCTATTTTTCTTTGAGAAAGGGGTATTTTCCATGGGTTTGCCTTGGTATCGTGTTCATACCGTTGTATTGAATGATCCCGGCCGGTTGCTTTCCGTTCATATAATGCATACAGCTCTGGTTGCTGGTTGGGCGGGTTCCATGGCTCTCTATGAATTAGCCGTTTTTGACCCTTCTGACCCTGTTCTTGATCCAATGTGGAGACAGGGAATGTTCGTTATACCCTTCATGACTCGTTTAGGAATAACCCATTCCTGGGGAGGTTGGAGTATTACAGGGGGGACTGTACCGAATCCGGGGATTTGGACTTACGAAGGTGTAGCCGGGGCACATATTATGTTTTCTGGCTTATGCTTTTTGGCAGCTATCTGGCATTGGGTTTATTGGGATCTAGAAATTTTTTCTGATGAACGTACAGGAAAACCCTCTTTGGATTTGCCTAAGATCTTTGGAATTCATTTATTTCTCTCCGGGGTGGCTTGCTTTGGTTTTGGTGCATTTCATGTCACGGGCTTATACGGTCCTGGAATATGGGTGTCCGATCCGTATGGACTAACCGGAACAGTACAACCTGTAAATCCGGCGTGGGGCGTGGAAGGTTTTGATCCTTTTGTTCCGGGAGGAATAGCTTCTCATCATATTGCAGCAGGTACATTGGGCATATTAGCGGGTCTATTCCATCTTAGTGTACGACCGCCACAACGTCTATACAAAGGGTTGCGTATGGGAAATATTGAAACCGTACTCTCCAGTAGTATCGCGGCTGTATTTTTTGCAGCTTTTGTTGTTGCTGGAACTATGTGGTATGGGTCGGCAACTACTCCCATCGAATTATTTGGTCCCACTCGTTATCAATGGGACCAGGGTTACTTTCAGCAAGAGATATATCGACGAGTTAGTGCCGGCCTATCAGAAAATCTAAGTTTCTCAGAAGCCTGGTCTAAAATTCCCGAAAAATTAGCTTTTTATGATTATATCGGCAATAATCCGGCAAAGGGGGGATTATTCAGGGCAGGCTCAATGGATAATGGAGATGGGATAGCGGTTGGTTGGTTAGGACACCCTATCTTTAGAGATAAAGAAGGGCGTGAGCTTTTTGTACGTCGTATGCCTACTTTTTTTGAAACCTTTCCGGTCGTTTTGGTAGATGGTGACGGAATTGTCAGAGCCGATGTTCCTTTTAGAAGAGCAGAATCAAAGTATAGTGTTGAACAAGTAGGTGTAACCGTTGAGTTCTACGGCGGCGAACTAAATGGAGTCAGTTATAGTGATCCTGCTACTGTTAAAAAATATGCTAGACGTGCCCAATTGGGTGAAATTTTTGAATTAGACCGTGCAACTTTGAAATCCGATGGCGTTTTTCGTAGTAGTCCAAGGGGTTGGTTTACTTTTGGGCATGCTTCATTTGCTTTGCTTTTCTTCTTCGGACACATTTGGCATGGTGCTAGAACCTTGTTCAGAGATGTTTTTGCTGGTATTGACCCAGATTTGGATACTCAAGTAGAGTTTGGCGCATTCCAAAAACTTGGAGATCCAACTACAAAACGACAGGTGGTCTGATATCTGATACAAGACTACTTTGGTATTTTTCCTCTATTTCTTTTTTTTAGGGGGTTTACATAGAGTACCAGAGTGAGTTTGAATTTCTGCTTCTTTGACTCTCGGTCTTTC